TAAGATTCATAGTATCCTTCTTATTATTAATCGCCTAGAATTTGAACAGAAACTAAATCCATTTGATAGAAAAACATGCGCAAAGCAAATGGATTATTTATTGAACTTAATCAATAAATTTGCTGTAAAATCAAGTTTGAATTTTAAAAGACCTTTTTTAGTTCCCGAACACGAACAAGTAAGAATTGATTCAGAAGATAGAATCAAAATTTTCAAATTTTTATTTGATGCAGATACAACTCTTCCCAACGAGAAAACAATAAAAAAAAAATCTATTGCACTAAAAGAAATCCAAAAAAAAGTCCCTCAATGGTCATACAAATTAATTAACAATTTGGAACAACAGGAGGGAGAAAGCGAGGAAAGTGTGGTAGTGGATCATGAGATTCGCTCAAGAAAAGCAAAACGTATAGTTATTTTTACTGATAACCAACGGAATACTGATACTTATAGTAATACCCAAGAAACTAATAATACTGATCAAACAGACCAAGTGGCTTTGATACATTATTCACAACAATCGAATTTTCGTCGAGACATAATCAAAGGCTCTGTGCGTGCTCAAAGACGTAAAATAGTTACTTGGAAATTCTTTGAGGCAGATGCGCATTCCCCCCTCTTTTTGGACCGAATAGAAAAATCCCCCATTTTTTCTTTTGATATTTCCGAACGTATAAACCTAATTTTGAGAAATTTTATGTGGACAAACACAGAACTCAAAATTTCGGATTCTAAAGAGAAAACCACAGAAGAAAGTGAGAAAAAAAAGGAAGAGGATAAAAAAGAGGAAGCCAAAAGAAAGGAGAAAGTACGTATAGAAATAGCGGAAGCCTGGGATAGTATTTTACTTGCTCAAGTACTAAGAGGTTTTTTGTTAGTAACCCAATCGATTCTTAGAAAATATATTATATTGCCTTCATTGATAATAGTTAAAAATATCGCCCGTATGCTATTGTTTCAATTTCCCGAATGGTCCGAGGATTTTAAAGATTGGAATCGAGAAATGTATGTTAAATGCACCTATAATGGCGTTCAATTATCAGAAAAAGAATTTCCAAAAAACTGGTTAACAGACGGTATTCAGATTAAGATCCTATTTCCTTTTCGTCTGAAACCTTGGCACACATCTAACCCACGAGCCCCTTATAATGATCCAATGAAAAAGAAAGATTCAAAAAATGATTTTTGTTTTTTAACAATTTTTGGAATGGAAGCTGAATTCCCTTTTGATTCTCCCAGAAAACAACTTTCATTTTTTGAACCCATTTTTAAAGAACTCAAAAGAAAAATTAGAAAATTGAAAAAGAAATGCTTTCTAATTCTAAGAATTTTAAAAGAAAAAACAAAATTGTTTGTAAATGTTTTAAAAGAAACAAAAAAATGGGTCATTAAAAGGATTCTTTTTTTAAAAGAAATAAAAAAAGAACTCTCACAAATAAATCCAATTCTATTATTTGGATTGAGAAAAAGAAAAGTATATGAATTGAGTAAAACGAAAAAAGATTCTATAACCAGTAATCTGATGATTGATGAATTGTCCATTGAAACTATACCATCATCCATTGAAACTATACCTCGGAATTGGACAAATTATTCATTGACAGAAAAAAAAATGCAGGATCTAACTGATAGAACAAGCACAATCATAAACCAAATAGAAAAAATTACAAATCAAAAAAAGGGCGGATTTCGAATTCCAGATCCAAATATTCGTTCTAACAAAATAAGTGATGATGATAAAGGGTTGGAATCACAAAAAAATATTTGGCAGATATTAAAAAGAAAAAATGCTCGACTAATACGTAAATTACATTATTTTATGAAATTTTTCATTGAAAGGATATACATAGATATCTTTCTGTGGATCATTAATATTCCTAGGATCAATACACAACCATTTCTTGAATCAATAAAAAAAATTATTAATAAATACATTACCAATAATGAAACAAATCAAGAAAAAATGGATAAAACAAATCAAAGTTTAATTCACTTTATTTCGACTATAAAAAAGGCACTTTATAATACTAATATTAGTAATAAGAATTCAAATACTTTTTGTGACTTATCCCACTTTTCACAAGCCTATGTATTTTACAAACTCTCACAAACCCAATTTATTCCTTTTTATTTTTATAAGTTAAAATCTGTCTTTCAATGTAATGGAGCAGCCCCCTTTATTAAGAATGAAATAAAGGATTATTTTATTGGAACACAAGAACTTTTTCATTCTCAATTAAGACATAAGAATCGTCAGAATTCTGGAATAAATCAATGGACAAATTGGTTAAGGAATCATTATCAATATGATATATCTCAGATTAGATGGTCTAGACTAGTACCACAAAAATGGCGAAATCGATTCAATCAACACTGTATGAATCAAAATAAGGATTTATGCAACTCCTCTAAAAAAACAAAATTTATTCACTACGAAAAACAAAATAATTTTGAAACGGCTTCATTACTAAACGAAAAAGAGAATTTTAAAAAACAATATAGATATGATCGGTTAGCATATAAATCTATTAATTCTGAAGATACGAAGTACTCTTCAATTTATGAATCGCCATTACACGTAAAAAATAACCAAGAAGTTTTTTCGAATTCCAACACAAATAAACGAAAATTTTTTTATATGATGGAAGGTATTCCTATTATCCCTATCAATAAGGATCTAGTACAAGATGATATTAGAGATATGGAGAAAAATCTGGATAGAAAATATTTTGATTGGAGAATTCTCGATTTTTGTCTTAGAACGAAAATCGATAGCGAGGCTTGGATCAATATTGATACTGACCCAAACAGTAATAAAAAATCGACTAAGGCTAAGCTTAATAATTATCAAATAATTGATAAAATCAAAAAGAAAAATCTTTTTTATCTCACAATTCATCAAGATCAAGAAATCAACTTATCCAATCAAAAACGTTTTTTTGATTGGATGGGAATGAATGAAGAAATACTAAATCGTCCCATATCAAATCTTGAACGTTGGTTCTTCCCAGAATTTTTGATATTTTATAATTTGTATAAAACAAAACCGTGGGTTATACCAATAAAATTACTTCTTTTAGATTCTAATATAAATGAAAACGCTACTGATATTGAAAACAAAAGCATCGCTGGAAATAAAAAAAAGGATCCTTTTATATCAATATCCTCCAGTGAAAAAAAATCTCTTGAATTAAAAAAACGAAATAAAGGGCAAAAAGAATCCGCCGCGGACCAAGCAAACTTTGAATCTGCTCTTTCAAACCAAGAAAAAGATGTTGAAGAAGATTATACGGGCTCGGACATGAAAAAACATAAAAATAAAAAGCAATACAAGAACAATACAAAAGCGGAGTTTGATTTCTTACTAAAAAGGTATTTTCTTTTTCAATTGCGATGGGATGATATTTTAAATAAAAAAATAATTAATAACATCAAAGTATATTGTCTCCTGCTTAGACTGATAAATCCACGAGAAATAACTATATCCTCTATTCAAAGGGGAGAAATGAGTCTTGATATTCTGATGATTCAGAAAAATTTAACTCTTACAGAATTGATCAAAAGAGGAATTTTGATTATTGAACCAATTCGTCTATCTATAAAAAATGATGGGCAATTTATTATGTCTCAAACCATTGGTATTTCGTTGGTTCATCAAAGTAAACACAAAATTAATCAAAAATACCGAGAAAAAACTCATGTTGATAAGAATTCTGATGAAGTCATTACCAAATATAAAAAGATGACTGGAAATAGGGATAAAAATCATTATGATTTGTTTGTTCCTGAAAATCTTTTATCACCTAGACTTCGGAGAGAATTTCGAATTCTAATTTGTTTCAATTCTAGGAATAGAAATGATATGCATAAAAATTCAGCATTGGGGAATGGGAATAAGGTAAACATTCAGGTTTTGGATAAAAGCAAAGGATATCAAAAGAAACTTATTAAATTAAAGTTATTTCTGTGGCCCAATTATCGATTAGAAGATTTAGCTTGTATGAATCGTTATTGGTTTGATAGCAATAACGGCAGTCGTTTCGGTATGGTAAGGATACATATGTATCCGCGATTGAAAATTCATTACTAGTATATTTTTGCTATCTTTCCCATATCGTAGCGGGTCTATGACGACAAAGAGGTGCACACATTCATTGTCTTACATTCCGTTCTGATACATGATACTAATTCAATGACATATCAATTCGATCTCGAAATGAATCAATAAAATCTTCTGATTTTAGGACTAAGTTTTTATCTTTTTTGAGTACGGAAAACAACCATGCTTTTGTATACCTTTTCAAATCGAATTTTTAAATTTAAATCGGATTGATTTTAATTTGATTTAATAAAATTCGAAATTAGAACAAAATTAAGATTATTGTCTATACCAAACTAAAACAAGTGACATTATTATTACTGATCAATAAAGATATCTATCAATAAAAATATCTTAAAAAAAGAAGGGGGTTTCATTTTATGGTAAAAAATTCATTCATCTCAGTTATTTCACAAGAAGAAAAAGAAGAAAACAGGGGTTCTGTTGAATTTCAAATATTTAGTTTCACCAATAGGATACGAAGACTTACTTCACATTTACAATTACACAAAAAAGACTATTTATCTCAGAGAGGTCTACGTAAAATTCTGGGAAAACGCCAACGACTGCTATCTTATTTGTCAAAGAAAAATAGAATAGGTTATAAAGAATTAATTAATCGGTTGGATATTCGGGAATCAAAAACTCGTTAATTTGAAGAAGCATTTTGAATTATTTGATTTATTAGATCTTGAATTTGAATGAACTTTTTTTCGTTTTCAACAATTCATGAAAGAATGAATTAAGGAAAAACCTATGAATATACCAGCTCCAAGAAAAGACCTCATGGTAGTCAATATGGGTCCCCACCATCCATCAATGCATGGTGTTCTTCGACTTATCATTACTCTAGATGGTGAAGATGTTATTGACTGTGAACCAATATTGGGTTATTTACACCGAGGGATGGAAAAAATTGCGGAAAACCGAACAATTATACAATATTTACCTTATGTAACACGTTGGGATTATTTAGCTACTATGTTCACAGAAGCAATAACGGTAAATGGACCGGAACAGCTGGGAAATATTCAAGTACCTAAAAGAGCCAGCTATATCAGAATAATTATGTTGGAGTTGAGTCGTATAGCTTCTCATCTGTTATGGCTCGGCCCTTTTATGGCGGATATTGGTGCCCAGACTCCCTTTTTCTATATTTTCAGAGAAAGAGAATTAGTATATGATCTATTCGAAGCTGCCACCGGTATGAGAATGATGCATAATTATTTTCGGATCGGGGGGGTAGCGGCTGATCTCCCTCATGGCTGGATAGATAAATGTTTGGATTTCTGCGATTATTTTTTAATAAGGGTTGCTGAATATCAACAACTTATTACACGCAATCCTATTTTTTTAGAACGAGTCGAGGGGGTAGGCATTATTGGTCGAGAGGAAGTAATAAATTGGGGTTTATCGGGACCAATGCTGCGAGCGTCCGGAATACAATGGGATCTTCGTAAAGTTGATCAGTATGAGTGTTATGACGAATTTGATTGGGAAGTACAGTGGCAAAAAGAAGGGGATTCGTTGGCTCGTTATCTAGTCCGAATTGGTGAAATGGTGGAATCCATAAAAATTATTCAACAGGCTCTCGAAGGAATTCCGGGGGGGCCATATGAGAATTTAGAAACCCGATATTTTGATAGAGAAAGGAATCCAGAATGGAATGATTTTGAATATCGCTTTATTAGTAAAAAACCTTCTCCTACATTTGAATTGCCGAAACAAGAACTTTATGTGAGAGTCGAAGCTCCAAAAGGAGAGTTGGGGGTTTTTCTGATAGGAGATCGGAGTGGTTTTCCTTGGAGATGGAAAATTCGACCGCCGGGTTTTATCAATTTGCAAATTCTTCCTCAGTTAGTTAAAAGAATGAAATTGGCTGATATTATGACAATACTAGGTAGTATAGATATCATTATGGGAGAAGTTGATCGTTGAAATGATAATTGATACACCAGAAGTACAAGATATCGATTCTTTTTCTAGATTGGAATTTTTAAAAGGGGTCTATGGAATTATATGGTTACTTATTCCTATTTTGACTCTTGTATTGGGAATCACAATAGGCGTACTGGTAATTGTATGGTTAGAAAGAGAAATATCCGCGGGAATACAACAACGTATTGGACCTGAATACGCCGGTCCTTTGGGAGTTCTTCAAGCTCTAGCAGATGGGACAAAACTTCTTTTCAAAGAAAATCTTTTTCCATCTAGAGGGGATACTCGTTTATTCAGTATCGGTCCATCCATAGCAGTGATATCAATTTTAGTAAGCTATTTAGTAGTTCCGTTTGGTTATCGCCTTGTTTTAGCGGATCTCAATATTGGTGTTTTTTTATGGATTGCTATTTCAAGTATTGCTCCCATTGGACTTCTTATGTCAGGATACGGGTCAAATAATAAATATTCCTTTTTAGGTGGTCTACGAGCTGCTGCTCAATCGATTAGTTATGAAATACCATTAACTTTATGTGTGTTATCAATATCTCTACGTGCGATTCGTTGATATATAGACATAAACTTTTCTCTATTTTTCCTTTCTAGGAAAGCGGTGGAATGAATTGAGTAAAGTTAGATATCTTCATTTTTTTTATTCATTATTCGGATTGAAGAATTAAATCAAATAGTTATATGAGTGAAAGAAAACAGCTTATATTATATATAATATATAAATTAGATAATTTAGAATATATAAATTCGCAGTAAAAATATTGAGTCTCATTTTCCATGTATAAGAAAGAGTTAAGCGGAAATAAACATAAACATAAGAAACCGTTTACCCCAAGATTGGTTAATTAGTCATCCTGACTTGAAGCGGGCTCAAAAGATCCACCGTATTGCGTTTTCACTATCATTTGTATGTATTAAGATACATGTATTATCATAACGGGGGGTTGAACAAAAACGAGTGGATGGTTAGAAACACCAAGATATGTAACGGATTTGTAATGGAAATGGAATTTTTGTAAATTATCCAAAAGGACATTTTTACATAATATACAAACAAAGAATACTAATTGGGGCTTAAAGTTGGTAGAAATTATTAGGCAGTACTCCCCAAGGCACGATTCCAATCCAGAGTATGCTCCTATCCACCGATTAAATACATAACTATTGGGAACGAAAAAATCCTTTATTTTGTAAGCCCCCCTTTTTTCAGAAATAGAAAGAAGAATAGGAATGAAAAAAAAAAAAAAGAGAAAGAAACCCAATTCCAATAAAAAAATATCTTTTTTCTCCTTTTCCATATCCATATTCATATATAGAATATGTATCATAATTCATGAATTAATATGGAATTCTTTTTCATAAGTAAAAACGACGGGCTAGTTATATTTCTACAAGAAGTATTTTATTGAAAAATTAAGTTATTACTCAACAAAGAAGAATTGAAATTATTA